AATGAAGTGCCTGAAAAAGGATTATTTTGATAGAATAAATCATGTATGAAAAATACCTTCATTACACCTAATAGAATTAAACTATCCCCGAAGATATCAAAAATCCTCATACATCATATACTAAGGCGTAAAAAGATAAGCTAATTTAAGCTTACAGGTTCATACCCTGCCAATGAAAGTAAAACCTTTCTCTTTTTAATAAAATTATACAAAATCATGTTTTTCAACATAATGGTAATAGGAACAATCATTGCTACATCCTCATACTCATGATTTAGAATATGAATAGGCTTAGAAATCAACCTACTATCAATCATCCCCTTAATGTCCACGCAAAAAAATTCCCTATCATCTGAATCTGCAATCAAATATTTCGTTACCCAAGCACTAGCCTCATTAATCCTGTTAATAGCAGCAATCATAATAATATTAATTAATGAATTTATTACCCCCCTAGTAAATTACCATTTCTTAATAATTATAAATTCTGCCCTATTAACAAAGCTCGGAGCCGCCCCATTCCACTTTTGATTCCCTGAAGTAATAGAAGGACTAACCTGATTAAATTGCATAATCATATTAACATGACAAAAAATCGCCCCAATAACATTAATCATAAATAACTCAATGAACCCCACATTCTCAACACTAATTATTATCTCATGCCTATTAACAAGGGCCATAATAGTATTCAATCAAATCAGACTACGAAAAATCCTCACATTCTCATCCATCAACCATATCGCATGAATAATCTCCACCACAATAATATCATCATCTTCATGACTAATCTATTTCGCAGTATATTGCCTAATCAATATAAATATCATCATAATCTTCAAAATAACAAATACGTTTTACCTAAAACAAATCAATAATATCATCAACACCAACAAAACAATTAAATTCTCCTACATAATAAACTTCTTATCACTAGGTGGATTACCACCCTTCATCGGATTCCTACCTAAATGAATTGTAATCAACTGACTTGTAAATAACAACATATATACAATCGCTACAACAATAATTATCCTCACATTAATCATGCTATACGTTTACATACGAATTACATTCTCATCAATACTGTTAAACCATAACGAACCGAAAATCATTAAACTAAAAATCAATAAAATAGCCATTAACACCATCAACTTCATGACCCTATTCAGACTAATCACTTGTACGCTAATCTTTAATCTCCTCTAAGGATTTAAGTTAATACAAAACTAACAACCTTCAAAGTTGTCAATAGAGGAGAGGCTCTAGGCCTTAAGCTTAAAAATTGATTTACCTTTAAATTTGCAATTTAAAATCATAATTGACTATTAAACTTGGTAGGGGAATCCAATTCGTTGATAAATTTACAATTTATTGCCTAAATCTCGGCCACCATACCGAATAAATGATTGTTTTCAACTAACCACAAAGACATTGGTACACTTTACTTCATTTTTGGTGCATGAGCAGGAATGATTGGTACCTCCCTCAGACTACTAATTCGAGCCGAACTAGGAAACCCTGGATCTTTAATTGGCGATGATCAAATCTATAATGTCATTGTCACAGCACACGCATTCATTATAATTTTCTTCATAGTTATGCCCATTATAATTGGTGGATTCGGAAATTGATTAGTCCCACTAATACTAGGAGCACCAGATATAGCATTCCCACGAATAAACAACATAAGATTCTGACTACTTCCACCTTCCCTAACCCTTCTTCTAATAAGAAGAATTGTAGAAAACGGAGCAGGAACAGGATGAACTGTCTACCCTCCTTTATCCGCCAACATTGCACACAGAGGATCATCAGTTGACCTAGCAATTTTCAGGCTCCATTTAGCAGGAGTATCCTCAATTCTAGGAGCAGTAAACTTCATCACTACAGTAATCAATATGCGTCCACAAGGCATGTCCTTTGACCGAATACCATTATTCGTATGAGCAGTAGTAATTACTGCTGTATTACTCCTCCTATCTTTACCAGTCCTAGCCGGAGCAATTACAATACTTCTAACAGACCGAAATATCAATACATCATTCTTTGATCCAGCAGGAGGGGGAGACCCTATCCTCTACCAACACTTATTCTGATTCTTTGGTCACCCTGAAGTATACATTCTAATCCTCCCAGGATTCGGAATAATCTCCCATATTATTAGCCAAGAAAGAGGAAAAAAGGAAGCCTTTGGAACTCTAGGAATAATTTACGCAATAATAGCAATCGGATTACTAGGATTTGTTGTATGAGCACATCACATGTTCACTGTAGGGATAGACGTAGACACTCGAGCATACTTTACCTCAGCCACAATAATCATCGCCGTACCTACAGGAATCAAAATCTTTAGATGATTAGCCACCCTTCACGGCACTCAGCTAAACTATAGACCATCAATACTTTGAGCACTAGGTTTTGTATTCCTTTTCACAGTAGGCGGACTCACAGGTGTAATCTTAGCAAACTCTTCAATTGACATTATATTACACGACACGTACTACGTAGTTGCCCACTTCCACTATGTGCTATCAATAGGAGCAGTATTTGCAATCCTTGGAGGACTAATTCACTGATTCCCATTATTCACCGGCCTATCCTTAAATAATAAAATATGCAAAATCCAATTTTTTACTATATTCATAGGCGTAAACCTCACATTCTTTCCTCAACACTTTTTAGGATTAAGAGGAATACCACGACGGTATTCAGATTACCCTGATGCATATACATTATGAAATATCATTTCATCCATTGGATCAATCATCTCGTTCATTAGAGTACTATACCTGATCTTCATCGTATGAGAAAGATTTTCATCATCACGAAAAACAATATTCCCTCTCAATATAACATCTTCAATTGAATGACTACAATCCACTCCCCCTGCAGAACATAGATATTCTGAACTACCAATATTATCAACTAATTTCTAATATGGCAGACTAGTGCAATGGACTTAAACCCCATGAATAAAGCCAAGCTTTTTTTAGAAATAGCAACCTGAAAATCCTTGCTACTCCAAGACAGTGCATCGCCACTAATAGAACAGCTATCATTTTTCCATGACCACACTTTACTTATTCTCGTGATCATCACCATCCTAGTAGGACAAATAATAATAGGCCTATTTTTCAATAAATACACACACCGTTACCTCCTAGAAGGACAGTTAATCGAGCTAATTTGAACAATCCTACCAGCAATCACCTTAATTTTTATTGCACTACCCTCATTACGGTTAATTTACATCCTAGACGAAACAATCAACCCGTTAATTTCTATTAAAACCATCGGGCATCAATGATATTGATCATACGAATATTCAGACTTCAAAAACATCGAATTCGACTCTTACTTAATTCCTCAAACCGATATGAAAAATTCAAGATTTCGCCTACTAGACGTAGACAATCGAATAACCATCCCTTACCTTTCACAAGTACGAATATTAATCTCAGCAGCAGACGTAATTCACTCATGAACTATCCCGTCATTAGGAGTAAAGGTAGATGCAACTCCTGGTCGACTAAATCAAGTAAGATTTACTTCCAACCGAACAGGCCTAATATTCGGCCAATGCTCCGAAATCTGTGGAGCAAATCACAGATTCATACCAATCGTAGTAGAAAGAATTTCACCTAAATATTTCATTAAATGAATTTCCACAATAATCGAAATTTCATTAGATGACTGAAAGTAAGTAATGGTCTCTTAAACCACTTAATAGTAAATTAACGAATACTTCTAATGAAGAATTTAGTTAAAAAATAACACCAACTTGTCAAGTTGAAATTAATGCTAAACATTAATTCTTAATTCCACAAATAGCCCCTCTAAATTGATTAACCTTAATAACACTATTCATCATAATCTTTACCCTATTCAACATACTAAACTATTTCTCATTCACACAAAACACCCCTCTCAAAAAAATAAAGGCACACACAAAAACCCAACAAAACTGAAAATGATAATGAATTTATTCTCAACATTCGACCCTTCCGCAAACTGAAATACCTCATTAAACTGAACCAGAACCCTAATTGGAATAATTATTATCCCCTCATCATTTTGACTCATCCCATCGCGACTCAGATTTATTTGAATCAAAATCACTCACACCTTACACAAGGAATTCAAAACCCTACTAGGAAATAAAAACAAAGGATCAACTCTAATTTTCATTTCTTTATTCAGAATAATTATATTCAATAACTTTATAGGACTGTTCCCTTATATCTTCACCGGGACAAGACACATTTCAATAACATTAACACTAGCCCTACCATTATGACTGACTTTCATTTTATTTGGTTGAACCAATAACACAATCCACATATTTGCACATCTAGTGCCACAGGGCACACCCCCAGTACTAATACCATTCATAGTATGTATTGAAACTATTAGAAATATTATCCGACCAGGTACATTAACCATTCGACTATCAGCTAACATAATTGCCGGCCACCTATTAATAACATTATTAGGAAACACAGGAAGCTCAATATCATCATATATAATCGGAATCCTATTAACCGTACAAATCCTTCTACTCCTGCTAGAATCTGCAGTAGCAATAATTCAATCATATGTATTTGCTGTACTAAGAACTCTATACTCAAGAGAAGTAAACTAATGTCAAATAAAAATCATCCTTACCATTTAGTAGATGCAAGACCCTGACCCATCCTAGCATCACTAAGAGCCCTAATCCTAATATCAGGAATCATTAAATGATTCCACTTCTATAATCACTCCCTCCTAATAATTGGATTCACATCAATACTACTAATCATATTCCAATGATGACGAGATATCTCACGAGAGGCAACCCTTCAAGGATTACACACATATACAGTAACCATAGGAATACGATGAGGAATAATCCTCTTTATTACTTCAGAAGTATTCTTCTTCATCTCATTCTTTTGAAGATTCTTCCATAATAGATTAGCCCCTGCAATTGAATTAGGAATAAACTGACCACCAAAAGGAATCATAACATTCAATCCCATTCAAATCCCTCTACTAAACACCCTAATTCTATTAACATCAGGAATCACTGTAACATGAGCACATCATAGACTAATAGAAAACAACTATAAACAATCAACACAAGGACTAATAATAACGGTAATCCTAGGGCTTTACTTCTCCCTACTACAAGGATACGAATACTTTGAATCCTCATTCTCCATCTCAGATGCTGCTTATGGATCATCATTCTTCGTAGCAACAGGATTCCATGGAATTCATGTAATCATCGGAACCACATTCCTCGCCGTATGCATAGCCCGTCACATAAAAAACCACTTCTCCCAAATCCATCACTTCGGATTTGAGGCAGCAGCATGATACTGACACTTCGTAGACGTAGTATGACTATTCCTTTATATTTCAATCTACTGATGAGGTAGATGTTCATATAGTATAAATATTATTCTTGACTTCCAATCAAGAGATCTAGAAATTAGTATGAACAATCAAAATAATAACTTCAATAGCCCTCCTAATCATATCCATCTCCATAGCTTTAATTTTAATCCTAAACCTAACGGCTAAAAAAACCTTCATAGACCGAGAAAAAAGATCTCCATTCGAATGCGGTTTCGACCCTAAATCCACAGCACGACTACCCTTCTCCTTACATTTCTTCCTAATTGCTATTATCTTCCTCATCTTTGATGTAGAAATCACCCTCCTATTTCCCATAATCATTTCATTAAAAACAAGAAACATAATCTATTACTTAACAACACTATCACTATTCATCCTAATTTTAATCCTGGGGTTAATACACGAATGAAAGCAAGGTGCTCTAAACTGAACCAACTAGGATAATAGTTAAAAATAACATTTAACTTGCACTTAAAAATTATTGACACAAGTCAATTTATCTTTAGCAAGAAGCAAAACATTGCATTTAGTTTCGACCTAAAATTTTGATTACAAATAATCCTTGCTATTAATTGAAACCAAAATAGAGGTATGTCACTGTTAATGACAACAATGAAAGCAACTTCCAATTAAAGAAATATACAAAAAAATAAGCTTCTAACTTAATTTAAAGCATTAACTTGTTTATATTTCTATTTTCATAGTTTAATAAAAAACATTATATTTTCAATATAAAAATAAGATAACCTTTGTAAATACTTAGAAATATAAAATTACCCTGATATCTTCAATATCACGCTCTAAATTAAGCTATCTAAATAGAATAACATCAACACCATCAATCACATAACCAAAAGAATAAAAAATAACTTAATATTATTGTTAAAAAAAATCTGAGATAGCTTAGAACTCTTAACCAATGACAAATAAGCCTTCTGAGCCCCAAAATACTCGAATCAACCCTGATCTAAATTCTTATATAAAAGTCTACCCATCATAACAGGATAATAATTAATCCCATGAGTAGAAATAATAGGCAAATTCCACATAGACGCTAAAAATCAAGAAGTCTTATAAAAAGCCATAGACAAATTAAAGTAACTCAAAGAAAACTTAGATATCTCATAACCGACAAAGACACCCAATAAAATACTAAATAAAGTCATAACCTTCATATAAAAAGGCAGGATAATCACATAAGGATAAAAAAATATAAGCCATGACAATACTCTACCCATAACAATAACCAATAAAATTAAACCTCTTATTCCCTTTAATATCACATAATTACGTTCAGACAACACATTTAAAGAAAAAAAATTAAAATCCCCAACACACGTATAATAAACCAAACGAAAGCTATAACATACAGTTAACCCAATTGACAAATAAAAAATAAAATAAACATAAATATTTAAGTAACCCATACTCATAACTTCAACAATCAAATCCTTAGAATAAAAACCTCTTAAAAAGGGCAACCCACACAAAGACAAATTACAAATATTTAAATAGACACAAGTCAAAGGTATAGAACTAACCAAACCACCCATATAACGAATATCCTGACAATTAAACAAATTATGAATTACATTACCAGCACATATAAACAATAATGCCTTAAACAAAGCATGAACTAACAAGTGAAAAAAGGCTAACTTATAACCCCCTAGTGCTAAAATACTTATCATTAATCCAAGTTGACTCAACGTAGATAAAGCAATAATTTTTTTCAAATCAAACTCAAACCTAGCCCCCAATCCAGATATAAACATAGTCATTCTAGAAATAAAAAGCAAAAAATACATCAATGAATCTCCGAAAGAAAAATTAAAACGAATAAGCAAATAAACCCCTGCAGTAACCAAAGTAGATGAATGAACTAAAGAAGACACTGGTGTAGGTGCTGCTATCGCAGCAGGTAACCAAGAAGAAAAGGGAATCTGAGCACTCTTAGTCATAGCTGCTAGCAAAATTAAAAAGGTAATAATATTCATATAATAATCACCCTTCAACTCCTCAAGATAAAAAATATATCTTCAACTACCATAATTTAATATCCAAGCAATAGATATTAACAAAGCAACATCACCAATACGATTAGATAAAGCAGTCAGTATACCCGCATTATAAGACTTAACGTTCTGATAATAAATTACCAAACAATAAGAAACTAACCCTAAACCATCCCATCCAAGCAAAATTCTAATTAAATTTGGACTAATAATCAATAAAACCATAGAAAAAACAAACATAACCACCAATCTAATGAACCGATTAATATTTAAATCCCCCCCTATATACTCATCTCTATAATAAATAACTACACAAGAAATAAAAAGAACAAAACTCATAAATAATATAGATATCCAATCCACCAATAAAGTCATAACCACAGAAGACGAATTAATCATAACCAAACCAAACTCAAAAAAAAATCTCATATCAAAAATCATTAAATACAAAGACCAAACAAACAAAATCAACCTTAAAGACAATATAAAAACATAATAAATGAAACAAATATTAATTACTTAAAATAATACATATATCCCTGGCACCACAAGCCAGAATTTTCAATTAAACTATTTAAATTAAAGTCAAAAGATTAAATAATCACCTATCAAAACCAAGATATTAAGAGGAACCCAATGTAACATCAATAACAAATACTCCCGTAATCCACACATCCTAAAGGAATAAAAACCCGAATAATAAGAACCGTGCTGGCTAAAAGAATATAAAAACAAAGAATATACAGCCCCAAAAAAAGAAATCAACATTAAAAACCCCATATTATAAACTCTAAAACCTAAAATTCTATTAATAAGCATAATCTCACCCAATAAATTCAAAGAAGGAGGGGCAGCCATATTAGACGAAATTAATAAAAACCATAATAAAGACAAATTAGGTATCAAATTAATAAGACCCTTATTCAAATACAAACTACGCCTACCCAACCGCTCATATGAAACATTAGCTAAACAAAATAACCCTGAAGAACAAAGACCATGAGCAACCATTATAACTAACGACCCAGCTAAACCTCAATAATTCATACTCATAACCCCACATAACACTAATCCCATATGAGCTACAGAAGAATAAGCAATAAGGCTCTTCATATCACTTTGACGCATACACATTAAAGAAACATAAAAACCACCAATCAACCTCAACCTAACGAAAAAAAGGTTAATCTTAACCCCAATACCTATGAATAAAACCATTAACCGCATTATACCATAACCACCCATCTTAAGCAAAATACCAGCTAAAATCATCGAACCCGCCACAGGGGCCTCCACATGAGCCTTAGGTAACCACAAATGAACAAAAAACATAGGAATCTTAATAAAAAAAACCATATTAATCAATACATAAATAATTAACCTATCAACAAACCCCATTCTAAAAAAATGAAGAGAGTAAAAATCCCTATAACAAAAAAAAATAGAAATCATCATAGGCAAAGATGCTAATAAAGTATAAAACAACAAATAAACCCCAGCCTGTAAACGCTCAGGTTGATACCCCCAACCTAAAATCAAAATCAATGTTGGAATCAACCTAAACTCAAAAAAAATATAAAACAAAAACAAATTCATTGAACCAAAAGTCATAAATAAAGACCACATTAACAAAAGAATGAAAAAAAGAAACAAACCTCTTCACCTACCTGATGAACTAATCTTTTCCCTTGCCAAAATCATTAAAGAACAAACTCAAAACCTTAATAAAATCAAAATATAAGACATCAAATCATTACCATACTCATAAGAAACATTTATATAAAGGTAATTAAAACTAAATCCCAATAAATAAATAAAAGTCATTAAAAACCAAAGAACCTGGTTAAACCAAAATCCACCTAAAAAACTTAAAGGTATCATCATTACCATTATAAAAATAAACTTTATCATAACAAATTAAACCTATGAAAATAATCATTCCCATGTGTACGAATCAACGAAACTAACAAAGATAAGCCTAAAGCACCTTCGCACACTCTAAAGGTAAGAAAAATTATAGAAAAAAAATACTCATTATTAAAAATCCCAAGATACATAAACAAAACAAAATAAATAGATAAAACGATAAACTCCAACCTCAACAATATCAACAATAAATGCTTACGTTTCATACTAAAAACAATAAGCCCCCTCAAGAACATCCTCAAACCAAAAACCTCACAAATTAACATTAGTTTTAATAATTTAAATAAAATATTGGTCTTGTAAACCAAAAATAAGTCAACTTTTAAAACATCAAGAAGAAATAACATCTTTCTTTAATCTCCAAAATTAATATTTTAAATAAACTACTTCCTGATATAATAACAACACTAATTACACTAAATGTAACCCTATCATTAATATTCATTATAATAACACACCCCCTATCAATAGGAATAATATTACTAGCACAAACGCTAGTTATCGCCATAATAACAAAAAACTTTACATACAACTCATGATTTTCCTATATTATATTCTTAATTTTAATTGGAGGTATACTAATCCTATTTATATATATAACAAGAATCGCCTCAAATGAAAAATTCTCAATCAATATAAAAATAATATCTATCCCCATTATTACCATAACAACTACACTAATCCCCTCAATATATCTTAACATCTCCACAATCAATAACGAAATAAAAATAATAAACATAAACATAACAATCAATACATCCATAATTAAATACATTAACTTCCCTGCCAACTTAATCCTACTATTCATAATCATATACTTATTCCTAGCGCTAGTAGCAACAGTCAAAATCACCAACATCAAAAACGGCCCCATCCGGCAAATAAACTAATGAAAATACCAATACGAAAAATATCTCCACCCATTAAAATCATTAATAACTCACTAATCGACTTACCAACACCCTCAAATATCAATACCATGTGAAATTTCGGCTCACTGCTGGGCATTTGCCTAACTATTCAAATCGCAACAGGAGTATTCCTAGCCATACACTACTGCCCCAACATTGAACTAGCCTTTAATAGAGTAATTCATATCTGCCGTGATGTAAACTACGGATGAATAATACGAACAATCCACGCCAACGGAGCATCATTCTTCTTTATCTGCATTTATATCCACATTGCTCGAGGAATCTACTTCGGATCATACAATTTAATCCATACCTGAATAATTGGAGTAACAATCCTATTCGTAGTAATAGCAACAGCCTTCCTAGGATATGTATTACCTTGGGGACAAATATCATTTTGAGGGGCCACAGTAATTACTAACCTACTATCAGCAATCCCGTACCTAGGAACTTCTATCGTCCAATGAATCTGAGGGGGGTTTGCAGTGGATAATGCTACCCTCACACGATTCTTCTCATTTCACTTTCTATTCCCATTTATTATCGTAGCAATAGTAATAATCCATCTACTATTCCTACACCAAACAGGCTCAAATAACCCATTAGGAGTGAACAGCAATATTGATAAAATCCCCTTCCACCCATACTTTTCATACAAGGATGCACTAGGATTTGCCATTATAATCATAATACTAACTACATTAACACTAATAAACCCCTACTTGCTAGGCGATCCAGACAATTTCACCCCAGCAAACCCCCTAGTCACTCCTGTTCACATCCAACCAGAATGATACTTCCTATTTGCTTACGCAATTCTACGATCAATTCCTAACAAACTAGGAGGTGTTATTGCGCTAGTAATATCAATCGCAATCTTATATATCATACCAGCATCAAACAAAAAAAAATTCCTAAGAAATCAATTCTATCCAATCAACAAAACAATATTCTGAATAATAGTAACAATAATCATCTTATTAACCTGAATCGGAGCACGCCCTGTAGAAGACCCCTACATCTTAACAGGACAAACACTAACAACCTTATACTTCCTGTATTTCCTAATCAACCCACTAATATATAAAACGTGAGACAAAATTATATATTCATAACTAATGAACTTGAATAAGTACATATTTTGAAAATATGCAAAAGAGATAGAACTCTCTATTAGTTTATACTAAATTTTATTAACTACAATAAAATAACAAAAATCAACATCTTAAAACAAAAAAACAACATCAAATAATTTAACGAACAAGGAAGAAAGCTTTTCCAAGCCAAATACATTAACTTATCATAACGAAAACGAGGCAAAGTACCACGTACCCAGATCCAAAAAAAAGAAATACCAACTACCTTAACATAAAAAAAAAAAGAATTAATATCACCACCCAAAAAAAGCACCACACTAACTATACTCATAAATAAAATTCTAGCATACTCAGCCAAAAAAATTATAGCAAAAGTCCCTCTACTATACTCCACATTAAAACCTGACACCAATTCAGATTCACCCTCAGCAAAATCAAAAGGAGTACGATTAGTCTCAGCCAACCCTGATACTAATCACATCACACACAAAGGAAACGCCAAAAACACAAACCAAACATATGTTTGAAACCCTATAAAATCAAACAAGTCAAGACTTAAAACCAAAAAAATAAATGATATCAAAATCAAGGCTAACCTTACTTCGTAAGAAACTGTTTGAGCAATAGACCGCAAACTACCCAATAAAGAATAACTAGAATTAGAAGACCACCCAGCTAACATAATAGTATAAACACTCAACCTAGAAACACTTAAAAAAAATAATAAAGACAAATTAAAATTTAAATATACACTCACAAAAGGTATAACTATTCATAAAAATAATGAAATAAATAAATTAACCACTGGAGAAAAATAATAAATATTAAAATTAGATATGTAAGGAAATGTTTGCTCCTTAGTAAATAATTTCAAGGCATCACTAAAAGGCTGTAAGATGCCTAAAAATCCCACCTTATTTGGTCCTTTACGAACTTGAATATAACCTAAAACCTTACGTTCCAACAAAGTCAAAAAAGCAACCCCAATCAAAACACAAATAACAAGAATGATCATAGAGATAAAAACCAAAAAGACATCCTTCAAAATCAATATTATTTGTATAAAATACATAAAATGATTCTAAATCAATCGCACTAATCTGCCAAAATAATAATGTAATTCCAAAACAAAAATCTAATTTCAATACTTGGTCCTTTCGTACTAAAGTATAATAAATATTAAGAGATAGAAACCAACCTGGCTCACACCGGTTTAAACTCAGATCATGTAAAATTTCAAAAGTCGAACAGACTTAATTTTCAAGCTTCTGCACCCAAAATAAATTTTAATCCAACATCGAGGTCGCAATCTTTTCTATCGATTTGAGCTCTCAAAAAAAATTACGCTGTTATCCCTAAGGTAATTTAATCTTATAATCTCAAATAAAGGATCAAATAATCATAAATCAATGTAACAAAAATATAAAGTTTATTAAATTTATATGTCACCCCAACAAAACAATCAAGCCCATTCAATAAATTAAAACCCACACTAACAAAAGAACTTAAATGTAAAACTCTATAGGGTCTTCTCGTCTTCCTAAAAAATCTAAGCCTTTTAACTTAAAATTAAAATTCTATTACAATAGTGCTGAGACAGTAATTTTCTCATCAAACCCTTCATACCAGCTTTCATTTAAAAAACTAATGATTATGCTACCTTTGCACAGTCAAAATACTGCGGCCATTTAAAAAATCATTGGGCAGGCCTGACCTTAAATCAATCACAAAAGGCCATGTTTTTAATAAACAGGTGGAAAATAATTTGCCGAATTCCTTAGAACTAACTTAAAACCCAATATACAAATACACAATAGATATACTAATTTTATCATGATAACTTCACCCTACAAATTAAAGTAAAATTTTTAATAAAAAACCTAAAAACAATATAAATAATAATAATAAAGTGACCAATTATAACATCATTACAATAATGGAAAATTCTAATCCTATATATCACACAAACTACAAATTTTATAAGAATGTATTCAAAAGCTAATCCCATTGAATATATAATCCCAACAATATCAAAGTAAAAACTTACCAAAATAATCAAATGGAAAATAAATTAAATTCATTTCTTAAAAAACCAGATATATTCAAAAACGAATAACGTTTCATTACCAAGTAGATGTTAATTATATTTATTCAACAATAAAGTAAACAACTACTTAACTCTTTTGAATTCGGGAAATTAAAATAATTTAAAATAAATTAATAAACCCTGATACACAAGGTACAGCAAAATAAGCTTTCTTTTAAAAACTTAAAAACCTTCTCTCACAATACTATAAACTATCATAAAAAAAATTTATTCAATAAACATTAACAAAAACAGTATACTTACATCAATTCAAAAAAAAACTAAAAACCAAATAAACTAATCAACTCAAATTAAGTTGAATTTCACAACTAACCTTTTAATGTAAATAAAACGCTTATATCAAGCTCTAACTTGATCATTCTAGGTACATTTTCCAATAAACCTACTTTGTTACGACTTATTTCATTTTATAATGAAAGCGACGGGCGATATGTGCATATTTTAGAGCTAAATCATTCTACATAAATATAAGAATTACTTTCAAATCCATTTTATCCAATATTCAAAATAATGAAACTACACATAAATGTAATGTAACCCATTCCAACTTCATCATAAACTACACCTTGATCTGAATTCCTACCTAATTAAATATCACAAATATTATAATCCTTATAAAATACTTATTTAACGACGATATATAAATTTAAAGATAAAGTAGTAATAATCGTGGACTATCAATTAAAAAACAGGTTCCTCTGAAAAGACTAAAATACCGCCAAAATATTTAACTTTAAAGAACTTAACTAACAATAATTTTAGCTTAATCTTCACGCTTCCAATAATAGGGTATCTAATCCTAGTCTAAAAAAGAAGTTTCCCAACTTCAATAACATACAAAAAGATTAATTAAATATAAAATTTCACCTAAAAAACCTAAAAATAAACTCTAACATACAATTTAATTGAACTAAATAAGATTAACTCATATAATTTGTATAACCGCTACTGCTGGCACAAATTTTGTTCATATTTAAATAAATTCCTAAGTCTAAAACTACTTAAAACTTAAAACTATATACTGCAAATAAAATAAACCCTATCTAAAGACCTATAAACACTAACATTCACATATATAAAAATTAAATAGCAAATCCCTAAGCCATAATAAAACTTTTCTTAAAAAAAAAATCCTACTAACAAAAAAAAAAAATTACTCCCCCTTACTTTCCAAGAAAATTTTTCACCCCAAAGGATTCACAAACTAATAACCAAACTGCAAACCCTTGAGATCGTACTAGCCATCGCGTCCCCCCCCGAGGGCGCAAATCTTTAAAAGTATAAAAAATTCAAATAATTCACAAAAAATCTTAATATAAAGTAAAAATATATTTAATAAAAATATTTTATTAATAATTAAATAATTAAAAATTATATAATAAAATAACAACCTAAGTATATTAATAAAAACTCTTCTTCTTCCTTCCCTTATTAAACGATTAAAATTTCTAAATATTGTATTAAAAAAAAAAAAAAATTATCATACAAATTACACGATAAAAATACTGAATTTTTTTATCTTTTTATATAAAATAAAATAAACTAACAAATATAATTAAATCCATTAAAACAAAAAGAAAGTTAAAGCCTTAAAATTAATACAAAAATATCCATGATATTAGAAGCCTAATTTTTTAAATTCAATAATTCAAAAAAATCTTTACTTTTCAAATAAAATCTTTAAATCTAACCAAAATTTAACAAACAATAAATAATTCAAATTTAATAATAAATCTAAAAAGCAACAATTTGATATATAGGAAATTAATTATCATATCCTACTATAACTTATTGGATAATGGAATAAGCAGAGGTTTTTTTTTTTTTATAAATAATTTATGATTATATACAAATTGTAATCTTAACATTAATTAGGTACTTATATGTTATATAAGTTCTTATATATATATATAGGAATTATATATATATATATATAATGTTATATTAAAATAAATAATTAATAATCATATAAGCATTAAATAAGTTTTTTCTTTTTTTCTGAGTCTTTACTATCAAATACCATACATATATATCAGATAGGTCTTTGTTTACTTATAACTATATATATTTATAAATATATTATTATATTATATATGTATATATATCGCTTATTCTATTATTATATAATCATTTATTGACATCTTTTATTTCCCTAAATTTAAATTTTAAAAATCCATACATCATGAGTTTCCCTATGGTTAATTTTTTCTTGATACAAAAAAAAAATTTCACAAAAATGCAGAAAAATGACAAAAATTGAAAATTTTTGGAAATTTTGAAACCCCTAAGCTTAAAAACCTTGAACTGACCCCCTCAAAACCCAAATTCTTTGTTAGCTACAAAATTTTTATCAAAAAAGATTT